TGTCATATTTTATCATCTCATATTTATGAGTCAGAAATATACAAAAAGAAAAGATACGGGGATATCCATTTCATGTTAAAATGGGCCCTTTACCCTATTTTTACATATAGTACTTATTTTTTTTTTATTTTGGAAAGTCAAGTTATTTTTTAGAAAGATTACCCTTGTCTCTGTTTATGTTTCGGATTGGAACAAATCACTATAATTCGCCCACGCCTGCGAATCAGTCGACATTTTTCACAAATTTTACGAACGGAAGCCCTTATTTTCATATTTTTTATTTCTTACCTTAATTCTGAATCCACTTCTTGGAAGAGAATAAGTCTCTTGAATTTTTTTTAACTTCGAATTGTATATCCATGGTTAAAAAAATAACCTAATCGTTCGAATCTTTGTTGCGAAGTCGATAAATTATACGTCCCCTGGTTGAATCATAACGACTTACTTCAATTTTTACTCTATCTCCTGGTAGTATCCGTATAAAACTGCGCCGGATCCTCCCTGAAACATATCCTAGAATTAGATCTTCATTATCTAAACGGACCCGGAACATACCGTTGGGAAGTGATTCAGTAATTAAACCCTCATGAATCAATTTTTGTTCTTTCATTCCAGGTAACCTCCTTGCAGTATCAACTAATGGAGGAAGAGTTATATAACTCACTTTTCCTCTCTATTTTACAAATAGGAAGTTAGAGATAAAATTCGGATACCAGAGGTGGAAGATTACCATATATAACACAAAATTTCTCCTCCAATTCTTTCTAGTCGAGCTTCTCGATCTGTTATTATACCTCGAGAAGTAGAAAGAATTACAATTCCCATTCCACCCAAAATCTTAGGAATTCGTTGATAGTTGGAATAAATTCGTAAGCCGGGTCGGCTGATACGCTTTAAAATGGTTCTAGTTTTATATATTCCTTTTCTGGTTTTTCTATGTCGCAGAGTTGAAACCAAGAAATATTTGTTACTTTCCCGATGTTTCCGAACGTTTTCAATAAAACCTTCTCGTAGAAGTATTTTAACAATGTTTTCGGTGATATTTGTAGATGCTATTCGAACCTTTCCTTTTTTATCCATGTCAGCATTTCTTATAGAAGTTATTAGATCGGCAATAGTGTCCCTACCCATGACGAACTAGAATTATAGGTTCCTCCAAATTTTGATATAATCAACATGTTTCCTTTTTTTTTTAATTATTATTATTTAATTATTATTTAATTATTATTATATTATTATTTAATTATTATTATAAAGTATATACGTGAGACACAATCTACTAATTTGATCTATTTGATCTATTTCAGATACCCTACTATATCATAGTCTCATCTACTACTATTTATAATACTTCGGGAGCTAATGAAACTATTTTAGTAAAATGCAACTGTCTCAATTCTCGAGCGATCGCACCAAAAACTCGAGTTCCTTTTGGATTTCCTTCTTGATCAATGACAACTGCAGCATTGTCGTCATATCGTATTATCATACCGTTTTCACGTTTGAGTTCTTTACATGTACGTACAATTACAGCTCTAATTACTTCTGATCTTTCTAGAGGCATATTGGGAACTGCTTCTTTGATTACAGCAACAATAACATCACCAATATGAGCATATCGGTGATTACCAGCTCCTATGATTCGAATACACATCAATTTTCGAGCTCCGCTGTTATCCGCTACATTCAAAAGGGTCTGAGGTTGAATCATATCATTTTTATTTCAATCTGTTATTTCAATGCAAAAGTATGAAAGAAAAAAAGAAATATTGTCCGTCCAGAAATAAATAAACCTGCGGTTGTTTTTTCATCCCCAATACCCCTTTTTGTTTAGTTCTACATCTCTATCCTGAAATAATAAATTGAGTTCGTATAGGCATTTTGCGCGCAGCTATTGAGATAGCTGCTCTAGCTACAGTTTCTGATACTCCACCCATTTCATAAAGTATTCGACCCTGTTTAACAACGGATACCCAATATTCAGGGGATCCCTTCCCCGAACCCATACGTGTTTCCGCGGGTCTTACTGTAACAGGTTTGTCGGGAAATATACGTACCCATATTTTTCCACCACGACGCGCATATCGTGTCATTGCTCTTCGCCCTGCTTCTATTTGTCTAGCTGTAATCCAAGCGGGTTCAAGTGCCTGAAGAGCGTATCTGCCGAAACAAATATGATTGCCTCGACAAGATATTCCTTTCATTCTTCCTCTATGTTGTTTACGAAATCTGGTTCTTTGGGGGTTATAGTCGATGGTTGTTTCTTAATTCCATCTCTACTGCAGAACCGGACATGAGAGTTTCTTCTCATCCAGCTCCTCGCGAATTAAAGGATTCAAATTCAATAATATTATAGATACACATTAATAGATACACATTAATAGATAATACACCAAGTAATGGCTTTTATTGATATTTAATTTCTTACATAGGAAGGAAGATGTAGATACAAGATATACAATACAGCTAGACGTATGTGTACATTTATGTATCTTTATAGATAATGTAATGTTTCTTTTTTTTTATTTTTATAACATAACGAATCCTTTCCTTATTTTTTTTACCTCTATCAAATTACGACAAAAGATTGTAATCCAATAAATAAAGGTTTCGCAGGCGAATATTTACTCTTTTCTGTTTCATTCGTAGGTTCAATTCATGACCTCTCAGAATAAATCAATTTTTTCTTGGTCTGTTCCGCCATCCTACCCAATGAATTATTAGGATTCGTTTTCAATAGAATCCTATGCAGTCACAGGTTCCGTCGTTCCCATAGCTTCTCCATTAATGGTTAGGTCCGAACTTTGCAATGGAGCTTCCAACAAAATTTGTTCCCGAGTCAATTTCCTCAGTTTTTATTAACCCGAGGGCTCTTTATTATTTTATTCTATTTAAAATTATTTCATTTACAAATTCTTATATTTCTAATTATCTTATCAGTATTGATGCTTTATCACACTGCCTTTTATGACGTAATTCATAGACCATACATATTGGAATCATATATCATTAATATTTTTGTTCTTTCTTTCTATCATCCTTCCATTTATCCATATCCCTTTATTTTTTTCTTGAAAGAATTTCAGTTGCTACAACCATATGATAGATCCACTCATTCATATAGTGACTGTTTCTTGGGATCTCGACAATACGAAGCAATAAGTTGGTTATTAGTTTATTTTATATAATTACAAATACAAAGTTTATAGCGGGGGTCATTCTACTTTTTTTTGAATCCCAACTTGAAACTATAAAGAAAAAACTAACGAGTCACACACTAAGCATAGCAATTATACCAAATGATCAATCGAATTTTTATTTAACCTTATAGAATTAGAATTGTTCATTTTTTTTAACGGAAAAAGAATGAAATAGTTTGTCATTTTTTGTTTTATCACTGGACAGAATGGGAAGACAAGGTCAATTATTTCTCGTCTACAAATATCCAAATTTTTATACCTAATACTCCATAAATAGTTCGAATTGTATAGGAACAATGATCAATTTTAGCGCGAATTGTTTGTAGGGGAACTCTACCCTCTCTGATCCATTCGACACGTGCAATTTCTTTTCCGTCGATACGGCCTGCTATTTGTACTTGAATTCCTTTTGTATCCGTTTGTTCAGTTAATTCAATAGCTTTTTTCATTGCTTTTCGAAACGAAACCCTATTTTTTAATTGTAAAGCTATATATTCTGCAAGAATATTAGGTTGTCCATAAGGTTTTTCAACTCTTGTGATAGCAATGTTGAGTCTCCTGTTTACAGAATGAAACTCCTTTTGTACATTCATCTGTAATTCTTCGATTCCTCGTGTTTGCCCCTCTATTAATAAATTTGGGAATCCAATATAGATTATGACTTGGATCAAATCGATTTTTTTTTGAATTGTTATACGTGCAATTCCTTCGAAACCTGAGGATATTTTTCTATTTTTTTGTACATAGTTCTTGATACAATTCCGTATTTTTTCATCTTCCTGTAGACCCGCGGAATAATTTTTTGGTTGTGTGAACCAAAAGGAATGATGACTTTGAGTTGTACCAAGTCTGAAACCAAGTGGATTTATTTTTTGTCCCATATTTTTCTATTATATATTTTTAAAAATATGAATCTAAATCTTAGATTGATCTAAAAATGATTTAGATTTATCTTTTAATACAATTGTTATATGACATGTTGGTCTTTTTATCAGATAACTACGTCCTCGAGCCCGGGGTCTTAACTTTTTCACAATAGTACTCCTATTGGCTTCGGCTTTACTAATGAATGAATCAGCTTCGTTCAAACCCATATTATGATTAGCATTTGCTGCTGCAGAATAAACCAATTTGAGAATGGGATAAGATGCTCGATAAGGCATGAGTTCCAGTATCATAAGTGTTTCCTCATAGGAACGCCCGCGAATCTGATCAATTACTCTTCGTGCTTTTAAAACAGACATACATATATGTTGAGCTAAAATTTTTACTTCTTTACCTGAACTTGAGTTCTTTATCATAGGGTTATTACCTACCTTTTTGAAATTTGTCATAAATAAGGTTATCCCCCGCCTTTGTTTGATTCACATCCATTTTTTCTTCTCAATCTTTCTATATTCCAAATTCCAATTAACTTAACGACGAGATTTATTATCGTTTCTTGCATGTCTCGCGAAAGTAAGAGTAGGCGCGAATTCTCCCAATTTGTGACCTACCATACGATCTGTTATATAAATAGGTAAATGTTCCTTTCCATTATGAATAGCGATTGTATGGCCAATCATTGTGGGTATAATGGTAGATGCCCGAGACCAAGTTACTATTATTTCTTTCTCCTCCCTCATGTTGAGTTTTTCCATTTTTCCCGCTAAATGATTAGCTACAAAAGGATTTTTTTTTAGTGAACGTGTCACAGCTGATTACTCCTTTTTTTTTTTACATTTTAAAGATTGGCATTCTATGTCCAATATCTCGATCTAAGTATGGAGGTCAGAATAAATACAATAATGATGAATGGAA